TCGATTTGGCATTGGATAAAAAGAGGTAAGGTGCCCATTTTTTTTTTAGTAAATTTTTACTAGGAACTAGTAAATGGTTCAGTTCAAATCGTTTTATCGATATGAGTGTCTTATATCGAATAAATTACTAACTATTCTATTCATTTTTAAGTCATTTCGATACTAACATAGTGGTAGAAAGAATACCCATGTTATGCTTTGACTTCAAACAGTTTAGCTTTAACCATGTTAATGGTCTCACATTATTGGTTGATAGAGAATCAAAGTTGATTTACCAATGAGTCACGAAATGCTACGGTTCTTACATATATATATGATTTCGAAATTGAATTTCATTTATTCAGAAGTAATTCGTCGAGATTGTACACCTTTCTTTCCTATTTTTTATCCTATTAATAAATAATAAATAAATAAAAGAACAGAAATAAAGTACCGCCGGTTGGATCCAACCTATTCTTGAAATAGACAACTCGCACACACTCCCTTTCCAAAAAAAATCAATACACCAAGCACTATACTCAGATTTATTGGATTTGTTGCTAAAATATCGGTATTAAACCCGAAACTTCCGGCGAATGGCCAGTGCCCCACCAAGTAAACAAAAGAATCGGTTACATTTTTCATATGCTCTCTTCATATAGATAGAACTAACAAAGAACCAGAATTCTTTTTCTATCACCTCACTTGTCTTTTTTTAATCGATTTCTTTATTTTCTTTTTTTTTATTGAAGTTTCAAATAAGATATTATTAGATTAGGTTTTAGGTTTCATGTCAATTGCGAAATATCTCGTTTGTTGAAACACTTTCTAAAAAAAGTAAAAAAAAAAAAAAGTTTCCGTTGTACTAAACTAAGGACGAGAAGGAAGAGAGCGAGCAGATCCGTGAATTCATCATCCTCAAATCAGTCCTCGCTGGTGGTATTGTCTCAACAATACAAATTAAGTAATTCTATTCTAGGAATAAAGTGTTGATATAATTCGAAGAAACAAAGGGCAAGTTCGATTTAATCAAATAAAAAAAAGGTACGTAAGATACTTTTTCACATTTCTAGGATTACATTAAACAAAAGGATTCGCAAATAAAAGCGCCAATGCCACGACCAACCCGTAAATTGTTAAAGCTTCCATAAAAGCTAGACTAAGCAATAAAGTACCTCGTATTTTACCCTCTGCTTCTGGTTGCCTCGCAATACCTTCTACGGCTTGGCCTGCAGCAGTACCTTGACCAACTCCAGGTCCAATAGAAGCAAGCCCTACAGCCAATCCAGCAGCAATAACGGAAGCGGCAGAAATCAGTGGATTCATAGGTAAGTTCCTCGCACAAAAAAAAAAGAAAAGAAATGGTTAATGATACAATTAACCAATGGATTATTACTTAATATTTTATTACTAAGATCCATCGGGTGGAAGTAACTAAAAATTATGAATTAAAATAAAAATTTTATTGAATCAACTGAATCATCAGAACTATTTCGATATCTCGTTTTTTTTAGTTTCTACCCACAATGGGGTTTTTGTAAATCCATATGCACACAGCTCTAGTTATTGCATTTCTTTCGAACCATTCTTTCATCAATTCTTCGTTCTTTATTCTATTCCATTCCCGAGTTCATCTGTTTTTTCATTCAATCCACGCATAGTCACAGACGAAAGAAAAGAGAAGAAAATCTTATTGGAATCCATCTACATACATATAAATACAGTGGACTGTAAATTGTAAATAAAATAGATTTTATATTATATAGGAATTATCTATAGAGATAATCCCTATATAACTAATGAATATCTAATATCACATATACATTTCTTTCTTCTATAACGTGTACTGCCCGCATTTCATATGGAATTGTATTCTATAATTATTTTTCGAAAGATACACATGAACTGAACTTATAGACATTACATATATCTAATTTGAGCTCCCTAAGCCATCCTTTTTCAATTCCGTAATATCGTCCATCTTTCCTCGTACGATTGATTTTAGACCATATATACTATGATATATATTTGTATCCGTATCTATTATGTTCCCAACCGACTGGATTCTCTTGAGCCATGCATGAATTGGAATAAGTTTAAAAGAAAAAAACTATTTTGAAGACTAGTTAATGATGACCCTCCATGGATTCGCCTATATAAGCCGCAGCTAAAGTTGCAAAAATAAGAGCTTGAATACCACTTGTAAATAAGCCAAGAAACATAACGGGTATAGGAACTAATGAAGGTACTAAAGAAACAAGAACAACAACTACTAATTCATCAGCCAATATATTCCCAAAAAGTCGAAAACTAAGAGATAAAGGTTTTGTGAAATCTTCTAGGATATTTATTGGTAAAAGAATTGGAGTTGGTTGAATGTATTTTCTGAAATAACCCAATCCTTTTTTGGTAAGACCCGCATAAAAATATGCTACTGATGTGGGTAAAGCTAAAGCAACAGTAGTATTTATATCATTCGTGGGCGCAGCTAACTCCCCATGAGGTAACTGTATGATTTTCCAAGGTAAAAGAGCACCTGACCAGTTAGAAACAAAAATAAATAGGAACATAGTTCCAATAAAGGGAACCCAAGGACCATATTCTTCTCCGATTTGGGCTTTGCTCAAATCTCGAATAAATTCAAGGACATATTCGAAGAAATTCTGACCACCGGTCGGAATGGTTTGTGGATTCCGAACAGCTATGATGACTGAACCTAATAAGATAGCAATTACGACCCAAGAAGTGATAAGTACTTGGGCATGGATTTGTAAAGCCCCTATTTGCCAATATAAATGTTGGCCTACTTCTACACCCGATATATCATATAATCCTTTGAGTGTTTTAATGGAACATGGTATAACATTCATATTGTCCTCTGATAGAAATCGAACTTAAAAAAAAAGGAATTATTTTGATTCAACCATCTCTTTATGAACTCACCCACTTTAATAATTAATCGATTATTTACAAGCAATCACATAAGATCAATATCCCCAGTACTTTTTTTTTATTTATCTCTTTAAAATTTTTGAAATTCCGGAATAATAACCGATCCAATAAATCTATTGTATGGAATTCCCAAATCAAATAATTAACCAATTTGATTATTTTGATTTTTAATAATAATCAACGATTTCCTATATAGCTATAACGACCCTCACAAATTGCAAATACTAATTTGTTAAGAATCAATCGGATTGAAGCTATAGCATCATCGTTGGCTGGAATCGAAATATCTGCGAGATCTGGGTTACAATTTGTATCGATTAAACAAATCGTCGGAATCCCCAAAATGACACATTCTTGAAGAGCCGTATATTCTTCTTCCTGATCAACGATCATTACAATATCGGGCAACCCCGTCATATATTTGATCCCACCCAGATATGATTGCAGGGTAGATAATTTTCTCTTCAACATCGCTGCATCTCTTTTGGGGAGACGGTTCAGTTTCCCCATGTTTTGTTCTGCTCTTAAGTCCCTGAACTTATGAAGTCTCGTTTCCGTAGTGGACCAATTCGTTAACATACCACCGAGCCATTTTTTATTAACATAATGACACCGAGCCCTTATTGCAGCCGATGCTACTGAATCCGCTGCTTTATTTTTGGTACCAACGATTAAAAAGCTTTTTCCCCTACTTGCTGCATCAAAAACTAAATCACAGGCTTCTGATAAAAAACGAGCGGTTCTAGTAAGATTTGTAATATGAATACCTTTACGCTTTGCGGAGATGTAAGGGGCCATTCTAGGATTCCATTTCCTAGTACCATGACCAAAATGAACTCCTGCTTCCATCATCTCCGGCAAATTGATGTTCCAATATCTTCTTGTCATTTTACCCCACATTCCCTCTTTGTTTTTTTGCAAATAGACGAGATACCCTAAAAAAATAATGATTGTTCCGAGGGAACCTTCTAACGGGAATTGACCGTCGATACGAAAGTTCAAACCATTACATTAATTTCTTTTTATTACTTATTTTATTATTTTTATTTATTACCAAATCAATGATCAGATCAGATAAAAAAAAATAGTTAAATTAAAGGAAAGGGGTAAAAAAAATGAATCTCCCCTTAGGAATCCATAAATGATTGTTCTGATGTCTCATATAAATTGTTTTGGATGCAAGAACAAAAAAATTCTCTATGGTGTAACAAAATATCTCTCATTTCTAACTCGAATAGATTATTCTTTTTAATTTCCAAATGAATGTTCTTGTCTTGCCTTGAGCGGTGTACTAATTTTTGGAATCCGGTACCAACAGGTATAATCCCCCCCAGAACAACGTTCTCTTTCAGTCCTTTCAACCAATCAATACGCCCTCGTAGAGCAGCTTTTGCTAAAACCCGAGCGGTTTCTTGAAAACTCGCTTCGGATATGAAACTTTGAGTATTCAGAGATGCCCTCGTTATTCCCAATAAGATTGCCCGATAACAAATCGCTTCGTCCAAAGCACGTCCCGCGAGTTCTGCTCGCAATAATCCGATTAATTCTCCAGGTGAAAAAACATTAGACATTCCATCTTCTGAAACCAACACTTTTGATGTTACTTGACGTACAATAATTTCTATATGTCTATTATGGATCTGTACCCCCTGAGATCGATAAACCTTTTGAATCCTATTAACCAAAGAGATACGACTTTGGGCTATGGTTAGCTCAGATCCAATCATGAATCCCCAGGGTCTTCCAAGAATTCTTGGTATACATTCGTTCCAACTATCAACTCTCTTTTCGAGGTTCATCGATATGGAATCAATCGAACGCACTTCTAAGACTTGTTCCACTTTTGGAAGACCCTGCGTTATGTCACCAGATCTCGATTTTTCATATATAAATGTAACTAATCTATCTCCTTCGTAAAGTATTTTCCCATAATGACCATGAACAGTTGCTCCTAGAGTGACCAAATAGGGCTTTGCTGATCTTATAACTAAGGAATCAACGTGAACAATTATAATTTGACCAGATTTTTTTATGTTCGGTCCGTATTTGAATAGACATAGATTTTCACAAAAAAATTGTCCAAGGTTAATTATTGTGGATGTCTCTTCACAATAATTGTGACGGAGAAAGCACCAATTCAAACGGAATGGATTCAAGATGATGTTACAGCATAGATCGGGACTATAAATCCTATTATTTTCATCTATTAAACAGTATTTAAGTACTTGGAAAGTCTGTTTAAAATTATCAAGTAGCGAAAATCTCTTTAACAAGATCTGATTATGAGTTATTAAATGGTAAGATGAATAAAAATTCGCTATTTTAGGTACAATAGTACCTAGAGAACCCAGAAAATCTATAATTGGAATTATGGGCTGCGATTCTTTTGTCACATTGTTATATTTCGAACCATTAAATGGACCAATTTGAGAACAATTGGATGATGACAAAATAATCAAAGATTGGCATTCCTTATTTAGATTCAACAAGGTACCCATACCGATAGTTTCTTGATCTTGAGTAAGTGATTGAATCTTCGACTTGGAATAAAAAGGATTGATATTGGTGCTATTTAATCCATTATCGGGAATCAATCCCGAACCCACCGTATCATTCCTTTTTTCGGTATACGAAATAGTGGACTTGATTAAGTCAATTCTTATGAAATCGCGAATTAGATCATTTGCCCTTACCTCAATAAAGGAAGTATGAACCTCTTCTATAGAATCATTTTGTTCTTGGTCCCAATTCAATACTAAGCAAGTCCGAACTAATTGAATACTTGTGTGATAAATTCCGCGAATTGACTTGCCATTTCCATAAAGGATATAATTGACAACCCTAAGTTGGATATTATCTTTTTCCTGTAAGAGGTCCCGAGGGAAAAGTGTTGCTAAATTTATGCCATCAGCTATTTCATATGTGACTACAGGCCGAACTGAAACAAAATACTTTTTCTTGGTGGGTGTGATTCGTTGAACATAGATCCAATTTTTCAATTCTTTTTTTGATTCATTAAAATTTTTCTTTACCGCTCCTGGTGTTATCAAAATGCCGCTGTACCTGGATATCTTATCTGTCTCTCCAGGAAAATGGATATTTCCAGAAAAGATTTTCAGTTCAATACTTTTTTTTTTTCTCTCCACTCGGACCAATCCACCTACTTGACTTCTTGTATTTAAAGTGAGTCGTGTATCTACTCCAATGAGACTATTGTTCCGGACCATTATGGACGAAGACCCAGGTAAGATATGCACCTCTTCGGGAATGAAAAAAAAGCGATCTACTTTTATTTGTATTTGGTTAAATTCTTTTGTTCCTCGATACTCAATCAAATCCTCCTTTTTTACAATTGAATCTATCTCTACGGCCCCATATTTAGTAATTCCTGAACTGCTTCTTCTATATACTGGATCATCGAAATAAGCAAGAATACTATTTCTACGTAAAATACCATTTATGGGTATTTCAATAGAAATATCAAAACAGGATATTAGTTCTTTCTCTCGTTCTTGATCATATTGTAATGGGATGATGAATCTATTTCTTCGTCTTTTCGCCAAGAAATCCAAATTCTCTTGAAGAATAGAAGGAGATATGAAATTCCAATGACCATTGGATATGATTCGATCAGGTATTGAATATTCAAGAATTTCTCTATTTTTTTTACCAGAAGTATCCAACAATTTATGTCTTACTCGATGATTAGTCATTGAGAGGTCAAAGATATAGATATATTTTTCTTCGACAGAAAGAGAATGAACATTCATTTGATCTTGATCCTTGTGTAGCGAAAAAGACACTATACTGGCTGTACGTGACGCTCCTGCTAATATCCATAAATGACTTGTTTTTGGTAATAAATGAATATTACCATATGGGTATTCGGGTGCATGGTAGACATTGGTACTCCAGTGCATTTCTCCCTCTGATTCAGAATAAATATGCTTTCGGACCCTCTCTTTAAAATTAAAAGTGAATGCTCCGGCACGAATCTCGGCAATCAATTGTTCTGATTCCACATATTGACCATTTTGAACTAAAATCAAACCTTTTGGTGGAATATTCAGATTATGTATAATATCCCGACCCTCAAGAGTTACATACAAGTCTATAGAGCATAAAAAAGCAGGATGTCCATGACGGGTACGTGTGCGATGAACCAAATCCTCATTGAATTTTATTTTTCCACTAGAAGGAGCTCGTACATGTTCGGCAGTACCGCCTGTAAATACTCCACCCGTATGAAAAGTTCTTAATGTTAGTTGAGTCCCCGGTTCCCCAATTGATTGACTCGCAATAATACCTACGGCTTCTCCCAATTCAACCAGGTCCCCATGAGTGGAACTTCGACCGTAACATAATTGACAGATCCAAGATGTACTCCTACATGTAAAAGGGGTTCGAATATATATTGGTCGTGCTCGAAAAGTTATGAATCGATTGACAAGTCCAATCCCAATCTCTTGATTTCGAACGGCAATGCATCGTAGACCCATATATATATCGTCTGCTAATACACGACCAATTAGTGTTTGGACAAAAATTTTTTCCGTCATCCCTTTTCGA